TTAAGACCATTCTAATGCTCCTTTTCGCCATGCATAAACTGAACCAACAATTGGGATAAGCACGAAAATGAAAGCTTCTATAAATACGGATACACCCAATACATCAAAACTCATCGCCCATGGATAAAGAAAGACCGTTTCAACGTCAAAAACAACAAAAACTAGAGCAAACATGTAATAGCAGATTCGGAATTGTAACCAAGCGTCTCCCATGGGTTCTATACCTGATTCATAACTAGAGAGCTTCTCTGGTCCTTCACTAATTGGGGCTAAAACTCCGGAAATTACAAATGCCAAAATAGGAATAGCACCCGATATTATTAGAAATGCCCAGAAAATATCATATTCGTGAAGCAGAAACATAAATGGACTCCTATTAATGTGGAATAGGTTGAATTATTCGATTTGAATTTCAATTGTAAATTCATCCAGAACTTATTAAAGGAAAGGGGAATTTTATTTGATCAAATAAAACTACATAGTTTAGAGTTTGTTTGCCATGGTGCATGCCTTATTTAAAGATTCATACAATGGAACCCCACTTACCATTTTTTTTTGATTCCATTTAGATATGGTATCGATATAGGATGTTCCCACCCAAAGAAAACTCTATTACTTTATCTCGGTTTCTCTTTTTAAAAAGTAATTCAATTAAATACAAAAAAATAGTATAATTAGAATACTAATAAATAAGACTAATTATAGCGTAAGAAATCGTATTAGTATAACTATATTTTTCTAGTTCATTTTATATTATAAAAATACAAATATAAAATGCATTAATTGCATTCTTAATCCATTTCCACTTTTTTTGTCAATCAAAACGACAAAAAAAAGTGGAATGTGTTAGGGCTATACGGACTCGAACCGTAGACCTTCTCGGTAAAACAGATCAAACTAATTATTATCGAAATGATGCGAACTGTTTCAAAGACCCAACATGCATTTTCTTGCATTGGGCTCTTTCATCAACTGATTGATATAAAGATCAGTTAGTCCACCATATTTTTTCTTTTTTACAGGAAGATAATAAGATGGCTCCATGTGTTCTGTGATTCATGATTTGTATTCTGATCTAGGAACAATACCAAAGTGTTTCAAAGAGGGGTTACCTTGACTTAGGTCTGCCTCTGGCCTAGATTAACCTAAGTTAAATGGAATCTCTATCGCTCCGCTACAAGAGTCAAATATGAGACTTCATACACCTTAAAGTTCATAGGATAAAAAGAGGTTCTTTTGAGTCCCTTATACTCATTATGCCTAGCATTGAATGGGCTGGTATTTACCTTATCAATTAGCAAATCAATGGCAGGTTCTATTTCATTTGGTACCTGAATTCGCACTCGAATCGGACCAAATCAAATATTTGTCAGGCTATTGTTCTCTTGTTCCTTCGAATCTATGGAGTAAGACATCGATTTCTCAATAAGATCAATTATGTTCATTGCATAATGGGCCCCTTTGAAAAGCATTGGCGCACGTGTAAACGAGGTGCTCTACCTAACTGAGCTATAGCCCTTGTCATAAACATCTTAACATATAGAGAATTTCTTGTCAAGATCGGATCCCACATGAGAGTTCTTTAATCCGCTTACTGTTAATGGATTGGTATTGCGTAGAAAAAAGATTGCACCTATAATCCCCGAGGCGATGGGTCCTTTTTTTGTGATGATGAATAACCTACTTAACTCAGTGGTTAGAGTATTGCTTTCATACGGCGGAAGTCATTGGTTCAAATCCAATAGTAGGTAGAACTTATTAGATACCATCAACTCTGGTATCTAATAAGTTTTTCTAGCCATCTTCTTTTTTTTGTTGTATCATCTGGAATTGATTGTATTCAATTGGCAGAATCAAAATATGGTATATAATAAAGAACCTCTAAAGAACTTCTTTTTCTTATTTTTATGTGTGTGTTTTTTTTTTTTTTTACTAGTAGGAAATAACATTAACAGCCTCTACTCGTGTCCGGGCTCGTCTGAGAGCTAGATTCGCCTCAATTGCTTGTCTCTTTCCCTGAGCTCCACTCAAGTTAGCTTCAGCTGTTTCAAGAGCTTGTTGAGCCTCTTGCGGATCAATGTCAGTACTCATCTCCGCATCATTTCCTAAAATGGTGATCTCATTATTACTTATTCTAGCGAAACCACCCATCAAGGCTACCGTTAACCATTGGTCGTTGAGACGTATTCTCAAAAGACCTATATCTACCGCTGTGGCAATAGGGGCGTGGTTTGGTAATACGCCAATTTGTCCACTATTAGTAGATAAAATGATTTCTTTCACTTCTGAATCCAAAATAATTCGATTAGGGGTCAATACACAAAGATTTAAGGTCATTTCTTCAATTTGCTCTCCCCTTCTAAGTTCATAGCTTTCGCGGTAGCTTCGTCGATGTTACCTACCAAATAAAAGGCCTGCTCGGGAAGACTGTCTAATTCCCCAGAAAGGATCAATCGAAACCCCCTAATTGTTTCGGTGAGACCAACATATTTCCCTGGAGAACCAGTAAAGACTTCCGCCACGAAGAAGGGTTGTGATAAGAAGCGTTCAATTTTTCGTGCTCTTGCTACAGTTAAACGATCTTCTTCGGATAATTCGTCCAACCCCAGGATAGCTATAATGTCCTGAAGTTCTTTGTAACGTTGTAAAGTTTCCTTAACTCTTTGAGCAGTTTCATAATGTTCCTCGCCAACGATCCGAGGTTGTAACATAGTTGACGTTGAATCTAAAGGATCGACTGCTGGATAAATACCTTTGGCAGCTAATCCTCTTGATAGTACGGTAGTAGCATCTAAATGTGCAAATGTCGTGGCAGGAGCAGGGTCGGTCAAATCATCTGCAGGTACATAAACTGCTTGGATCGAAGTTATAGACCCTTCTTTGGTGGAAGTAATTCTTTCTTGTAAAGAACCCATTTCGGTACTAAGGGTAGGTTGATAACCCACTGCGGAAGGCATTCTCCCTAATAAGGCAGATACTTCTGATCCCGCTTGAACGAAACGAAAGATATTGTCGATGAATAAAAGCACATCTTGTTCATTAATATCCCGGAAATATTCTGCCATGGTTAGTGCAGTCAAACCTACTCTCATACGAGCTCCTGGTGGTTCATTCATTTGACCATAGACTAGAGCTACTTTTGATTCTGCAATATTTTTTTCATTAATTACCCCAGATTCTTTCATTTCCATGTAGAGATCATTTCCTTCACGAGTACGTTCACCTACTCCACCAAATACGGATACGCCTCCATGAGCTTTGGCAATGTTGTTGATCAATTCCATGATAAGTACTGTTTTACCCACGCCGGCTCCCCCAAATAGTCCAATTTTTCCTCCACGGCGATACGGAGCTAAAAGATCCACCACTTTAATCCCTGTTTCAAAGATTGATAATTTCGTATCTAACTGTATAAAAGCAGGCGCAGATCTATGAATAGGCGATGTTGTACGAGTATCTACAGGACCTAAATTATCAACAGGCTCTCCAAGAACATTGAAAATTCGTCCGAGAGTAGCTCCGCCGACTGGAACACTTAGAGCAGCTCCTGTATCAATCACTTCCATTCCTCTCGTCAGACCATCTGTAGCACTCATAGCTACAGCTCTAACTCGATTATTTCCTAATAATTGTTGTACCTCACAAGTCACATTAATTTGCTGACCGGCAGTATCTCGACCTTTAACTACCAAAGCGTTATAAATTTTAGGCATCTTGCCCCGGGGGAAAACAACATCCAGTACGGGGCCAATAATTTGAGTGATACGGCCTAGGTTTTTTTCTTCAAGTGTGGAAACCGTAGAACCAGAAGGATTCGGATTGATTTTCATAATATAGTAAAGTAAAATATGTCGAAATTCTTTTGATTGAGAGACTATGGTACATAGTACCAAATTGCAAATAAATTTCTGGTACTGGTAGCAGCTTGATTAATTAATTCAATACGAACTAAATGGGAATTAGTACTCGATTTAGTTGGTACCACCCAACCGAATCAAATTCAATCGTTTACTCATTAAATTTAAATGAGTAAATTTTAAAGTTCAATCTATTCTTTTTTCAAAAGATCAAGTAGATGAATAAGAATTGTGAGTAAGTGAAGTGTGTTTCATTTCTCTATTATTATATTATACAAAATACCATCTATACTCGATTAGATGAAATCTATGAAATTCTAACTCGTGATTCATTATTACGATCTCATTGACTGTTGTTCCTTATTTTCTTTTCTATATATCTAACTATATATCTATATATAGTTTAGTTAGTGTCTATTTTTGTTTTATTCCCCTTCTCTTTCATGGATGAATTATCCCTATTTTCACATCTAGGATTTACATATACAACACATATCACTGTCAAGGGGGAATTTTTCTTAGTATTTTTTTTTAGATTCAAAATGGAAAGTGCCCCAATTCAATTATAAACTTGAAAAACAAAGATTGGGTTGCGCCATATATATCAAAGAGTATACAATAATGATGTATTTGGTGAATCAAATGCATGGTCTAATAAGAAACTTAATTCATTGATAATATTAGTTGAATATTTTTTGAAAGATTTTTGTCAAAGTTTTCATTCACGCCTAATCTATATCGAGTAGACCTTGTTGTTGTAAGAATTCTTAATTCATGAGTTGTAGGGAGGGACTTATGTCACCACAAACAGAAACTAAAGCAAGTGTTGGATTTAAAGCTGGTGTTAAAGATTACAGATTGACTTATTATACTCCTGATTACGAAACCAAAGATACTGATATCTTAGCAGCATTCCGAGTAACTCCTCAACCCGGAGTTCCCGCTGAAGAAGCAGGGGCTGCGGTAGCCGCCGAATCTTCTACTGGTACCTGGACAACTGTGTGGACTGATGGACTTACCAGTCTTGATCGTTACAAAGGACGATGCTACCACATTGAGGCCGTTGTTGGGGAAGAAAATCAATATATTGCTTATATAGCTTATCCTTTAGACCTTTTTGAAGAAGGTTCCGTTACTAACATG